TTCCCTTCAAATCAAATATGAATACTACTACTGGAAGTTTTATGAAAAAAGTAAAAAGCCCCTTATCGGATTTGAACCGATGACTTACGCCTTACCATGGCGTTACTCTACCACTGAGTTAAAAGGGCTCTGTTTGATTCAATTCCTGAATAAGGAACTGGCCACTATGAGTCTAGTGCCTATATTTATTACTGCATAGCATATACTTATTCTATTTAATATTCTATTATACGAGATTCGAATATATGTACATAGATATATTTTATCCGCATAGTGGCTCATTTAGGAAGAATAAATTTGATTTACCTATTGAGTATAGTACAGGTAAAATGGTTTATTGATATTGGATTTGATAAAAATCAATGTCATGGATTATTTCAAAACCGATTCTAATTGAATTGATCGTCATCATAACGAAATTCATTTGATTGATACATGTACCCACCAATTCAACATAGATCCAAGATATTTCATTGAATCGTTGATAAATGGATTCAATTTGTCCCTCAACCAAATTCTTATTGAAAAACAATTTTCAAAAACTTGTTGATCCCTATCCCTCTTCCCAGATTTCCACTTCTCAGATTTCCAGATTGATTATCGTTTTTGAATTTCCTTTTCATTTCCCGGCTTAGTGTGAGATAGAAAGAGGCCCACCGAATCTTAACAATGAATGAATCAATGAATCAAAGTGAAAGAAATGAAGTTTAACCCCCTCGACTTTTCCAGCAAAACAATCATTCCCTGAAAGGATCCTATCTTTTGTATTACTTCTTTTTTTTTTTTAGAATTATAGAACGGCAATTGGAATGAACAATTTTAAAATGTATATAAATAAATCTATATAAATCAAAAAATTCTATGGAATTATGAAAGATGGAAAGATCCTTCTGATCGAGTCATATCATTACATTATATTGACAATTTCAAAAAACTGTTCATACTATGAACATAGTATAATGGCGGTCGGGCAAGTATGCCCCCATCGTCTAGTGGTTCAGGACATCTCTCTTTCAAGGAGGCAGCGGGGATTCGACTTCCCCTGGGGGTAGGGTACTACGAAAGGAAGTTGATCATGGATTATCAATACAATAAAGACTTCAATTGCTTCTTCCTGGGTCGATGCCCGAGCGGTTAATGGGGACGGACTGTAAATTCGTTGGCAATATGTCTACGCTGGTTCAAATCCAGCTCGGCCCAATAATTCGCCGATCCACCATGAAATGATATAACCATTTGTTGTTCTCCGTAAATGTCCGATGCGATCTGATATGGAAGAAGAAAAATCGGATACATCCCTACCGCTATTTATTTGATTTTTTTACGTATTTTTTTTCCACAAATTCAGATCTTGATAATGATCTAGATTCATATCAGGATCTGTAAGTATAAAGTCTAAGGAAGGGAGTAAAGTAAAAAAAAAAAAATGACTCGTTTTTATTTTCATTGATTCCTTGAAAGATTTATTTTCAATCGATTTGGTAATAACGAAAAGATTACTAGTAATCCGTGTCGATCTCGCTAAAGTGTATATCCATATAGATATCAATATATCGGTCCTGCCTCTGTCAGTTACAACACGACGATTCTAATCTAAAATCGAAATAGAAAAAAGGCTTTGAATGAAATCGTAAGAATCTGTATGCTGTACGCTTTTTTCTCCCTGGGATTGTAGTTCAATTGGTCAGAGCACCGCCCTGTCAAGGCGGAAGCTGCGGGTTCGAGCCCCGTCAGTCCCGATGGATACAAATCCAATAAAAAAATACATCAATTCATTTCTTTCTGTGAAAGGGAGGGAGTCAAAATAACAAAGAGAATTTCATTCCTAACAGGGATCCCTCTTTTTTTTATTTCTCTTTTTTTTATTTCTCTTTTTTTTTAGTTTAATTTAATTTAAGAATTTAAGATAAGGGTTCCGCCGAAAAGAAAGACCAAACTCTTAAAAAAAAAAAGTCAAAGAAATTATTGATTGGATCAGAAATAAAATTTTGGAATTTGGTATGGATAAAAGATCTTCCTATGTTATACTATTCAATTCTCGACGATGAATCAATTTGATAGCTCAGATATTGTTATTCATGATATTGATCCGATTCGATATCATCGAGATGTAATTTATACCATTGAAATTAATGACGAAAGATTTATCATCTCTATGGGATTAAATCCCGAGTTATTGCGAATTAAAGAGAAATGAAACGATGAGATTATGGAAGTAAATATTCTTGCATTTATTGCTACTGCACTGTTCATTCTAGTTCCTACTGCCTTTTTACTTATAATATATGTAAAAACAGTAAGTCAAAGTGATTAATTTGACTTAAACTTGACTTCTTAGTTCTTATCAATGCATCAATGCAATGATTGAAGAAAAAAAATGAAAAAAGGATTTCAATTTCGGGTCTTAGTCTTAAATGAAATGATCGGACTAGAATCATCAGTATTCTATGAAATCTGATAGTATGGTAGAAAGAAATAAAATCTATTTCTTTCTACCATACTTTCTATTATTTTAGTGTAGAAAGTTTGACTCTATTCTATAAGGATTTCTATAAGGATTTCTATAAGGATAGAGGTTTAATATGGATCAATCTAAAATATGTATATTCCTATTCATATATATAGACTAGAAATCACATATATGTAATGTACACAGCATCCCAATTTTTTTTTTCTTTGTTTCATCTATTTGATTTGTATTGGTTCCAATCAATCTGAAATAATCAAAAGGCAACTCTAATTTTATTCTTCCGATTCGAATTTTTAGATTTCTAATTATTTTTAAGACCAATCCCGGTATCATATTAAAAAAAAAAAATCAAGTAATCTTTTTAGCATTTCGAAATTGATTAAATAGTTGACAGATGATCCAGGGGTTCTATGGGAAACTTTTTCCTATTTCGCCAAAAGATTAGTAAAACCCACCCGATTTTAAACAGTTGAACCATGGTATGAAATGAGTTCAATAAAGCATAAATCCAATTTAGAAACTCAAATAATAAACCACAAATAATAAAACAAATAATAAAACAAGCGTTAAGCACATAATATGTGACTCGCCTAAGGCAACGTCAATATCTTATTATGTGTAGTATCTCGTTAGCCTTAGACAACCACTATGTCTATCTTGTTTCCTATAGAAAGTGTGTATTCGCTTAATAACTAATAACAGAACTTTTTTCATTTCAAAGAGAAAAGAAAAAAGTTGGTTGAAAGGGGAGAATAAAAAAAAGGAGTTCCACGGTTCCTCATTGTCCATATATAACTTTCGTAAGAGCCAGTTCATCGAAATATCAATTTTAGGAAGAATTCGTTTGGAATTAATTTCCAATTTTTTTCCTATTATTTGTATTCCCTTGACTTTCAAAATACGAACATGGGAATAATTGAAATATTTGTTTGATTGAAAGAGTATTTTCTATTTCTATATTATCCATAGAATACATTACTCCACTAGACTTCAATAGAATTCCGAAATGCAGATATTTTTGAATTCAATTTAGAAATAGTGAAATAAAAAAAATTGGAGAACCCGTCTATAAAACAATTGATACAGTTTGAGTTTGATCCCTCAATTCAATTAGTAGTATCTTTAGAGTCCACTTCTTCCCCATACTACGAGTGAAAGGGAAAATGTAAAGACTACCATTAAAGCAGCCCAAGCGAGACTTACTATATCCATGTAAATTATGTCTCCTATCTCTATCAATATGAAGGAATTTTTTTCATTATTGTTCACTAATAATAGTGGAATCACTGGCACAGAGTCAAAAAGGGATTCTGCCCTAAGACCATTAACGGAAGAATTCAATAAATCCAATTAAAACATATAACAAGTTCATATATGATTTCTCGTATAATCGGAAAACATTAAACACAAACAAAAATATCCGGAGACACCCTTGAAAGTATTTAAAGGCATGAATGTTACTAACAGGTAGGAATAGGAATAATAAGACCTATGCTTTATTTTGTTGCCTTCCATCTCATTAATCATTAAGAAAAAAGTAAAAAAAAAGATAGAATCAAGATAGGTCACTTCGCATACTCCTATTTCCATTTGATCTAATCCTTACCGCATCCCCAATTGTCTCTGTAAAACAATCGGAAAACAGCCTATTAAATTCTTTTACTATGGGTTACCAAAAAGAAAGAATCTCTTTTTTATTCTTATATTTATTCATTTTTTTTATTAATATTCATCTTCCAAATTTTTTATAATTATTTATAAAATTTTTTATAATTATTTATAATTTATATAATTTTCATTTTTTTTATATAAAAAAAATGAAAAAATGAGACGGACACTACATTAGTAGTGGAGTGGAAAGACTATCATATCAAGATTTACCGATTCCTTTTCACTACTAGAATCTTTCCTTGAATCCCAGGCGCAAGGATTTACAGCATTTTAGAGAACAAAACCTCCAGATGCTTAGAATTTAGAATCAAGGAAGTCTCAAGAGTCCTTTTCCCCTTCCCCCGCTGGAAAAAAAAAAAATTGTCAAGTTTTATATCAGCAAAACGGAATAAGCTATTTCGTGTCGATCAGGCGACACCCGGATTTGAACTGGGGAAAAAGGATTTGCAGTCCCCCGCCTTACCGCTCGGCCATGCCGCCAAAACGATACAAAATAAATATACGAGAATACCCCCCCAAAAAAGAAAAGAAAAGGGAGGAGGTTTCTAAACTGCTTTCATTTTTATCTTAAATTAGGTCTTACTTAATCCCATTCTTAAAAGGGATCCCTCCCCTTTTTTCTATTGAAAAAACAAACGTGCACTTTCAGTCACAAAAGCCAAAATTCACGACAAATCGGAACCGTTAACTAGTAACTATTAATTCATGAACAATTCTTTAATTTCAATCTAAAATGGTTTTTTCCTAATGAGATAAGAATAAGAAAATCCAAATTGATACATAACTAATCAGTATTGATTAAAAAAAAAAAAAAAAAATCCTTCTCCGTTTCAATTATACCAGCAATTATCAGTATATG